AAGCTTTTGTGATTGAAAATTCACTTTTCTTTTCATTTCAATAGACAATAGAAAGGGGAAAGAATTTAGATAGTGTGTGTTTTGAGATACTATACAAAATTAATCGAAAAGATAGATCCAATCAAAAAAAGGAAGGATTTCTTTTTTTGAATTTAGGAAAGGGATTAAGCAAAATGGGATTCAAGATGCAAGTACAAAAAAAAAAGAAACCCCCTCCCAAAAGGGGGGTATTTTGTCTATTTTGGGTCGCCTTGGCGGCATGGCCGAGCGGTAAGGCGGGGGACTGCAAATCCTTTTTCCCCAGTTCAAATCCGGGTGTCGCCTGATCAACAAAAGACACAAAATACCTTATTCCCTTTTGCTGATAGAACTTCCCTCCAACAGAAGCACGCGGAGGAAAAGGTATCTTGATACTTCCTTGATTCTAAACATCTGAAATTTATGTTCTCTAGAGGGCTGTAAATTCTTGCATCTAGGATTCAAGGAAAGTTTATAGTGGTGAAAGGAAGTCGGTAAATCTTGATATAATAGTCCTTCCACTACTAATGCAATGTCTACTGATTGAGTCTTGAATTAGATTGGATAGCGGGACAGGGAATCTAATTAGTAGTTGTTGAAAGGGTGAAAGGTTTTTTGTATACAAACTCATGATAATTCATGAGTACTCAGGAATTCAATCAATCGAATAGTGATTGAATGGATAATTGGCTTTTACTTATACATATCTATTTTTTATTTTTACTTTTTATTTTTATAAAATTATTTTTATAAAAAGTACAAATATATATCAAATATACAAATATAAAATATATAGAAAGTACTAAAATAAATTCTTTGTTTTTTTTAGGTAACTCCTAATCATTTTTAGGTAACTCCTAATCAAGAATGGAATAGGAATGGAATAGACTGTCTTCCAATTGTTTTACAGAGACAATTGGGAGAATTCGATCAAATGGAAAAAAAAAAGGGTATGTAAAAAAAAAAGAGGAGTCTATTATTATTATATAATAGATAGTGATCTATCTTGATTCTATATTTTTTTTATTTTTTACTTAATGAAATTAATGAAAAGCAACCAACGAAAACATAACTCTTTTTGTTCTTACATTTTAGTAACATTTTATTGATACTTACAAGGGTGTTGCTGCCTATTTTGTTTATACTAAAAGTTTTTCGATTCTACTAGCAATCATATAAGAACTTCTTAGAATTAATTGGATTTTTTGGATTGTTTCATCAATATATTGAACAGAATCTTTTTTTTTTTTGACTCTGCGCCAGCGATTCTACTATTATTAGTGGTGAACAATAATGGAAAAATTCCTTCATATTCATAGAGATAGAGGACATAATTTACATGGATATAATAAGTCTCGCTTGGGCTGCTTTAATGGTAGTCTTTACATTTTCCCTTTCGCTCGTAGTATGGGGAAGAAGTGGACTCTAGGGGTACTACTAATTGAGTTGAGAAATCAAACTGTATCAATTGTTTTATAGATCATTCCGCAAAGATTTTTTAATTTAACTGTTTAAATTGAATTAAATTCAATTATTTAATTCAATTTCTAAATTTCTAAATTTGTAAGAATTTAGAAATTGAATTAAAAATATCTTCATTTCAAAATTCTATTGGATTTGAGTGAAGTAATGTATTCTATAAATAATATATGAATAATACCCTTTTAATCATAATCAAACAAATATTTCAACGATTCTCGTGTTCATATTTCGAAAGTAAAAGGAATACAAATGATAGGAAATTTATTCCAACCAAATTCTTCCTATTTCGATAACCTGGTTCTTACCAGAGTTATATATGAACAATGAGGAAGAACAGAACCCCCCCCCCCTTTTTTTTCTTTGTTTTTGTTTGCCTCTTTCCTGTTCAAAGAGAAAAGAAAGTCGTTCTTTTATTTTTATTTTATTAAAGAAAGTAGTTCTTTTTTTAGTTATTAAATCTTTTATTAGTTATTAAAAATGATTAAATTAAGTGAATTTTCTATGGGAAATAAGATAGACATCGTGGTTCTCCAATGAGATACTACGCATACTAAGATATTTTCTTGCTTACTGCTTGGTTTAGTATTTGTTTTATTATTTAAGAAATTGGCTTTATGCTATACCTTATTGACTTGACTCATTTCATATCATGATTCAAAGGTTAAAAATCGGCAGAGTTTACTCGTTGAAATCTTAAAAAATTTTTATAGAATTCCTTGCCTTGGATGATCTGTCAACTGCTCAATCAATTACTTCTTCGAAATGCTAAAAAAAGATTTCTTGATTTTCTTTTATTAATATTAAAATATATCTAGATTTTTTTCCTTTTCATTGATTTTATTCTTTCGGTAGATGCCGGGATTCATATTGAAAATAATCAGAAATCTCGGATCAGAATCTTATATATATATTATAAAAGGCAGAGTAAGAGTTGCCTTTCGACTATTTCATTGGAATCAACACAAATCAACTAGATGAAGAAATACAAATCAAATAGATGAAGAAATAGAATTGGGATGTTATGTACATTACATATAGATAATTCATATCTAGATATATGACTAGGAGATGATATTCTAGATTAATCTATATCTATATTAAGCCTATATCTTTATACAGTACAACTTTATACACTAGAAAAAAAAAATTTGATAGTATGATAGAAAGAAATATATTTCTTTCTATCATACTATCAAATCTCATTGGATACTGCTAATTCTAGTCCGCTCATTTCATCTAAGACGCAAAATAGGAATCCTTTTCATTTTATTTCTTCAATCATTGATATTGATAAGAACTAAGAGATATTGATAAGAACTACGAAGTCAAGTTTCATTCAAATTAATCACCTTGACTAACCGTTTTTACGTATATTATAAGTAAAAAAGCAGTAGGAACTAGAATGAACAGTGCAGTAGCAATAAATGCAAGAATATTTACTTCCATAATCTCATCGTTTCTTTACTTCGCAATAACTCGGGATTTAATCCCATAGAGATAATAAATCTTTCGCCTCTAAATTCAATGGGATGAATTCCATCTCGATGATATCGAGTCTGATCAATATCATGAATAACAATATCTGAGCTATCAAATCGATTCATCGTCGAGAATTGAATAGTATAACATAGAAAGATTGTTTATCCATACCGAATTCAAAAATGGATTCTTGATTCAATTGATAATTTCTTTACTTTGCTTTATTTATCATATTCTTTCTTTTCTATATCATATTCTTTCTTTTCTATAAAATTATCGCCTTAATCATCTGACGAAGTATCATGTAACCCCCTTTCCCTTTCCGCTTACATTGTTTACAACCAAATCCAAACAAACAATAAAAACGAAAGAGAGAAAGGGGAGTTAAGTTCTAAACTCCTTTTTTAATGATCTAATCTTATTGGAAAACAAAAAAAAAAAGAAATATAAAATAGAAATAATATAAAATCCAATAGAAATAATATAAATAAAAATAGAAATAAATAAGAAATTAAGAATAAATAATAAGAATGATCCTTTTTGGAATGAAATTGTGCTAGTTGTCCCCTTTCGTAGAAAAGGGAAAAGGGAGAGATGAATTGATGTATTTTTTTATTAGATTGTTGAATTTGGATTCGTCGGGACTGACGGGGCTCGAACCCGCAGCTTCCGCCTTGACAGGGCGGTGCTCTGACCAATTGAACTACAATCCCGGGGAAATGCAATAAAGTGTACAGCATACATATTCTTATGATTTCTTTTAAACCCTTTCTATTTAGATTTTAGATTTGAATCACCGCCTTGGAACAGAAATGGGAGTGGTATATTGATATCCACATGGATATCTGCTTTAGTGATAAAAAAGGGACAGGGGTTGCTAGTCATCTTTTCGTTATTTCAAAAATCAAAGTCGATTGATAATAAAAAAACTTTCCAAAGACTCTTTTTTTTTTTACATTACTCTTTTTCTTAAACTTTATACTTACAAATCCTGATCTGAATCTAGATCATTAGCAAGATCAGAATTTGTGAGAAAAAAAAATAAAGCAAATAAAATAAAGAACAGGTAGAAATATATCAGAAATTTTGACACGTATCAGGCATTTCGAGAGAACAAAGGGGTTATATCATTTCATGGCGGATCAGTGAATTTTTGGGCCGAGCTGGATTTGAACCAGCGTAGACATATTGCCAACGAATTTACAGTCCGTCCCCATTAACCGCTCGGGCATCGACCCAGGAAGAATCAATTCCAGACCTATTAATAATCCATGATCAACTTCCTTTCGTAATACCCTACCCCCAGGGGAAGTCGAATCCCCGCTGCCTCCTTGAAAGAGAGATGTCCTGAACCACTAGACGATGGGGGCACATTTGCCCGACCGCCAGCATACTATGCTCATAGTATGAGCAGTTTTTTGAAATTGTCAATATAACGAAATGGTATGACTAGATTCAAAGAATCTTTCCGTCTTTCATGATTCCATAGAATTTTTTGATTCTTATATTCATAAAATATTCATTCTAATCACCAGTATCCATTATATTAATATTATCCAGTATAATAAATTTATCCATTCTAATTAATATAATTAATATACCATTATCTATTCTAATATCTATTAGAATAGATAATTAAGAATATATATAGAATTATATAATATAATTAGAATTGAATTATATAATTAATATTATATTAATATTCTAATAATATTATATTAATATTCTAATTAATATTTTACTATTTTAAATTATATTAATATTCTAATTCTATATCTAATTCTATACTCTATAAAAATAAAATAGTAGATAAAATATTAGAATTTTATATATAAATATAAAAGAAAAAAAATAAATAGAATTAAAATTAAATAATTATAAAAAAATAGAATTCTAAATAGAAAAAAAAGAAATAAAAATAAATATAATACGAAAGATTCTTTCAGGGAATAATTGATCCGCCGTAAAGCCAGAAAATAGGGTTAAACCTCATTTCTTTCGCTTTCGTTCATTAATTCACT